AAAGACCAAAGTGTAATAAAACTAATTTCAAATGTATTTAAATTTTGAATCTAATAAATTCTTGTGAAGAATTTAAATAAAATTGTCTATCCCCATACATCGTATCGCTATATTCATTGTTATGTTCTATAATATTCGATAGGAAGATTTATTTGAAATTAGAGTTTTGTCTATATTGCTATTAATTTCAGTTGGAATTAAATAACTAAGAATTCAAATAAGAGAAATAGAATAATTAATAGCTAAGATTTCAATAGTTTATCAACTTCCTAATTCATGTAAAAATTCTATGAGATGCGCCTGCTTAGCTCAGAGGTTAGAGCATCGCATTTGTAATGCGATGGTCATCGGTTCGATTCCGATAGCCGGCTTTTTGCGCTATTTATTCGATTTTTTCCATGATTGGTCTTCTTGAAATGAAAAAATAAAGAATATTGAAAAACCGCTCCCCCCCTGTTTTTTTTTTCAAAAATTATTAATTTAGTATGTTAATTATGGTATAGGAACACCCAACTATGTCACGAAAAGCGTTCTATTTCTCTATATTTCTATTTCTCTATATAATAATAAAAGCAATTTTGGTTTTGGATATTTAGATAATTCATTTCATTATTCTTTGTAGTATACAATACTTCCGTAAATTTCACTTCATTTAGAATTTAGTTCAGTTTTATTTTAGATTTATTCTGTAAAATGAAATTTCAAATAAATATAAATCAAGAATAAGGAGTTTTTATGTCTCGTTACCGAGGACCTCGTTTCAAAAAAATACGCCGCCTGGGAGCTTTACCAGGACTTACTAATAAAAGGCCCAAAGCCGTAAATGATCTTAGAAACCAAACGCGTTCCGGGAAAAAATCTCAATATCGTATTCGTCTAGAAGAAAAACAAAAATTGCGTTTTCATTATGGTCTTACAGAACGACAATTACTTAAATACGTTCGTATTGCCGGAAAAGCCAAGGGGTCAACAGGTCAGGTTTTATTACAATTACTTGAAATGCGTTTGGATAACATACTTTTTCGATTGGGTATGGCTTCAACTATTCCCGGAGCTCGCCAATTAGTTAACCATCGACATATTGTCGTTAATGGTCGTATAGTAGATATACCGAGTTATCGTTGCAAACCCCGAGATATTATTACAGCAAGGGATGAACAAAAATCCAGAGCTCTGATTCAGAATTCTCTCGATTCCTCCCCTCAGGAGGAATTGCCAAAACATTTGACTCTTTACCCATTTCAATATAAAGGATTAGTCAATCAAATAATAGATAGTAAATGGGCCGGTTTGAAAATAAATGAGCTGCTAGTCGTAGAATATTATTCTCGTCAGACTTAAACCTAACTAAAAGAATAAGTGTTCGGACAATTTTGGTACCTTTGAGCAAAGTAAATTCACCTAAAGTTAAGATCAATAAAGCTTTGACTCAGATTTTCTCCCACTTCGGGTTTTCTACCACGTATGTATAATAAAAAATTTTCATTCCTTTTCTACCCTTTGAAGTTCTCGTATTTTTCGTGCCACAGCGATTCGAAATAGAGAATATATATCAAAGTAAAAGAAAGATCTAACTGTTTAAATATCAAATATATGTTATCTCTTTTGATACATTATGGTCGGTAACATTCGGGAAAGGTACGGAAAGAGAGGGATTCGAACCCTCGGTAAACAAAAGCTTACATAGCAGTTCCAATGCTACGCCTTGAACCACTCGGCCATCTCTCCTACATAATGATTATGACCCCAAACCCGAATTAATAGCGAGTCATATTCGATTATTGGATAGGTATGACCAATCGATTCTCAAAAGAATTTCGAGTCTTCGTTAATAAATATAAAAATTTATATTATGAAAAACGGTTAGGTGAAAGGGGAAAAAGTATCTATTTCTATTTGGTAAAACGATGCTGGTTTTTTCTGATATTTATACTGGATTAAATCAATGCAATAAATTAGACGGAATCCAATTATTATTAATGGATCTAGATTTTGTAGGCTATGGTTAATGGATACCTTTCGATCATAATTCTATTTAGACTATGATTCCATCATACCATCAAAATTAGAAAACTCTTTTATTTTCTAGTCTTAAAGTAAAGTTCGGGCCAACAAATCTTTTCCCGCGCGGATCTGTTACAATAAAAATTTTGAAAACATTCTAGGAATGTTAATATTTTTATTTTATAGCGTATACCCGCGATGCACACAACACAAAAGAGACGGTTATTCCTTTTTCTTTTTCATCATAGAATGATTAGTCGATACCCTTTTTATTCTTTTAAGCCTAACTCAATCAAAACTTCTCAAGTTATTATAATCTCGAACTTCACTGAAATCGAATTAGTTGTTTTCATGGATATATTCCGATATTTGGGTGAAATTTTGAAATCGAATGAAATGTATTGCTTAGCGATTCCTAACGAACAATTTGGGTAGAAAGCCCCTTTCTTTTATTTTTTGAAATGAATCCATTTTTATGTTATTTCGTACTGTATAA